ACAAATATTTTGTTCGGTCCGATTCAGGTGCCAATTCAGGTACCAAATAGAACCCATCATTGGTTTGATCATTGATAAGGTGAATACCCAGGCCCTTCAATGCTAGGCATAATGAGGATAAGGACCTCAAAATAACCTCTTTTCGTCCTATGAACTTTAAGGTGTATGAAGTATCATATTTGACTCTTGGGGCGGATTGATAGAGACTCCATTTAACTTAGGTTGATCTAGGCCGGAGGCAGACCTACGTCAGGGTAACCCTTCTTTGAAACACTTTGGTATTGCTCCCGGATCAGAATTCAAATAATGAATCCGAGCGCATGGAGCCATCTCGTTATCTTCCTGTCAAGAAAAAATATGGTAGACTAGCCGATCTTTTTATCAGTTAATGAAAGAGCCCAATGCAAAAAAAAACGCATGTTGGGTCTTTGAAACAGTTCGAATCATTTCGATAATAATAAGTTTGATCTGTTTTACCGAGAAGGTCTACGGTTCGAGTCCGTATAGCCCTATACATTTTTGTATTCATTTCCTAATTAGTGCGTGTGACCGGCCGGTTGATTGTTCCATAGAAATGGAATCATTCCCACAGGATCACGGAGATCCCTCGGGGCTTGAAAACAATAATTTATTCCAATGGATCCAATCGGATCGGTATTTTCAAATCTCGGATAAACAAACCCATTCTTCTTCATTAATCTTCGTCTGTGAATGACATACGGCCTTTTTCCTCTTTTATTTGTCCATGATCCAAGATTTAGTGATACACCTTTGCTTTGGTATACCCAAGTCAATTTATGAAGTCAAAATCATAACATGAGCCTGGCTCAAGAAAAACTCCAACCTGACCCAACCAAATCAAACCCAAATTCAATCTAATAGTAAGTCACATTATCTAGAACCTATTCTTGTTCTTGTATTTGTAGAAAAGCCAGAGTTTCAAAAACGAAGCTCTTTGGTAAGTTTCATTGTACAATAGGCTTTTCTTCGTATAACCGGCTTAGCAAAGCAAGTAGTCATTTTTCTGTACAATACTTAAACTTATAACTTATTTTTTTTTATTCCAATTTACCCAATCCAATTTGTTCATCATTCCAATTCTACCAATGCAGACTTTATCTAAAAAGATTAGGGCCCGTTTGAACTTGGATGAGTTAGGAATCCCCCGACGTATCGCCTTTTGGCAGAACAACAATCCCAATTCATTGTTTTAGAGACAATGAATTGGTCCTAAATGTATCAACGCACCCTCTTCTATTTCTATGTTCTATGAGTTGGTTTTGGGATGGGGAGATTTTGTCTATCGAATCGTTCGACAACGCATGATTCCATTCGAAGTATCTTCTGTAAATCATTTACGATTCAGCCGACTCTACCATTAAACTATGCCCCATTTTGTAGGTTTGCTTCAAAAGAAACGTTTTTTGTTGTCACGAAACCTAACTCGTTGGTTGGTCCTGCTAGGTGTTATTATTACATTAAATAAATAAGTATTTCGAGTCATTCCAAATCACGATCTTTAGTCCTAGAAATGGGTCTGAAATGATTCTTTCAAGACTTCTAACTCGGGGGTAAAGCCGGGGCCGGGGTAGTACAGGTCCAAAGTTTCCTAATTTGGGTATAGGAACCCATGAGTTTTTATATGTAAGGGTTCCTCACAATTCAATGGATTGAATCAAATCAATTAAGTATAAATCTGGGACAGGGAGAGAGAATCGAATCGGTCGATGCATTCCGTTTTCGTATCCGTATCAAATCAATAGAAACAATAATCCTCTATCCGGATCTTAATGAAAAGAATACACCAACACAGCCACGTAGAATATACCATAAATCCCGAGATGGAAATTCCTAGAAATTCTATTACATCTGACTACTGACTATATTCTAAATCACTAAGAAAAAAAAAAAAAAGAGAGAGAGAGAAAAAATGGGCCAGACCTCCTCTTTGGCTCTATTATATTAATAGAATATTGAAATTCTTTATGTTTAATATTTCATTTAATCTTATTTGAATAATATTGTTTGAATATTATTTCAATTTCAATTCATATTATTTAAAATATTCTTTAAAAAAAATTCCTTAATTCCTTTTTTTGTTTGATAGAAAACCCGAGGCAAGGTAGGAGAGAGTTTGATTTGTATAATAGCATTATATGTCTACACCATATCTAAATAGAATCGAAGTAAGTGTAAGTGGGATTCCGTTGGATGAATCTTGAGACGATACATGACCCACAACAAGTAAACAAACGAAACTATGTGGTTTGATCAAAATTGTTGTTTCGACTAATGCAGTTATGGATGAATTGAGAATTCCAATTTGAATCAACTAATTCGGTATATTCCACATTAATAGGAGTGCTTCTATGTTTCTGCTTCACGAATATGATATTTTCTGGGCATTTCTAATAATATCAAGTGTTATTCCTATTTTGGCATTTCTAATTTCCGGAGTTTTGGCCCCGATTAGTGAAGGACCAGAGAAGCTCTCTAGTTA